GCCAGCGTAGCTTAAGTAAAGCATAACACTGAAGATGTTAAGATGGGCCCTAGAAAGCCCCGTAAGCACAAAAGCTTGGTCCTGACTTTACTATCAGCTTTGGTTAAATTTATACATGCAAGTATCCGCAGCCCTGTGAGAATGCCCTACATATTCCCTCATACGGAAAAAAGGAGCAGGCATTAGGCACGGCCCTAGTGCCAGCCCAAAACGCCTTGCTTAGCCACACCCTCAAGGGACTTCAGCAGTAATAGACATTAAGCCATAAGTGAAAACTTGACTTAGTTAAACCAAGAGGGCCGGTTAAACTCGTGCCAGCCACCGCGGTTATACGAGAGGCCCAAGTTGATAACTGCCGGCGTAAAAAGTGGTTAGTACTATATTTTACTAAAGCCAAACATCTTCAAAACTGTCATACGTTCTCGAGGGCAGGAAGCTCTTCTACGAAAGTGGCTTTAAATCATACACTCCACGAAAGCTAGGAAACAAACTGGGATTAGATACCCCACTATGCCTAGCCTTAAACACAGGTGACTACTTTACACCTATCGCTTGCCAGGGAACTACGAGCCCCAGCTTAAAACCCAAAGGACTTGGCGGTGCTTTAGACCCCCCTAGAGGAGCCTGTTCTAGAACCGATAACCCCCGTTCAACCTCACCCTCTCTTGTCTTTCCCGCCTATATACCGCCGTCGTCAGCTTACCCTATGAAGGACTCACAGTAAGCAGAATTGGTAGAACCCAAAACGCCAGGTCGAGGTGTAGCGTACGAGAGGGGAAGAAATGGGCTACATTCACTGAACCAGTGAACAACGGACGATGCCTTGAAATAAACATCTAAAGGAGGATTTAGCAGTAAGAGGAGAAACAGAGAGTCCCTCTGAAACTGGCCCTGAAGCGCGCACACACCGCCCGTCACTCTCCCCAAAACAAATACAAATATAAATAAAAGAAAATAAAAACAAAGGGGAGGCAAGTCGTAACATGGTAAGTGTACCGGAAGGTGCACTTGGAAAAACCAGAGTGTAGCTAAAATAGTATAGCATCTCCCTTACACTGAGAAGATGCCTGTGCAAATCAGGTCACACTGAACACACCCTCCCAACAGCTAGCCCGCCCTCCCAAACTCAACAAACAACATTAATACCCCCACAACCTCACACACTACAAAACAAATCATTTTTTCCCCTTAGTATGGGTGACAGAAAAGGAACAAGGCGCCATAGAGAAAGTACCGCAAGGGAAGGCTGAAAGAGAAATGAAAAAACCCAGTAAAGAGCAAAAAAGTAGAGATACCCACTCGTACCTTTTGCATCATGAACTAGTTAGTAAGCATCGAGCAAAGTGTTCTTTAGTTCGAGTCCCCGAAACTAGGCGAGCTACTCCAAGACAGCCTATTATAGGGCCAACCCGTCTCTGTAGCAAAAGAGTGGGAAGATCTTAGAGTAGAGGTGACAGACCTACCGAGCCTAGTTATAGCTGGTTGCCTACAAAATGAATAGAAGTTCAGCCTCTCAATTTCTTTACTCCCCCTGGTTAATACCACAAAGTGACAACAAGAAAACAAGATGGTTATTCAAAGGGGGAACAGCCCCTCTGAACAAAGACACAACTTTAATAGAAGGCAAAAGATCAAAAGACCCTAAAGCACGTACCTTGGTGGGCCTAAAAGCAGCCAACCACATAGAAAGCGTTAAAGCTCAAGTACTCTGCCACTTATAATTAAGACACCCGTATCTTAAGCCCCTATACATATTAGTAGGCCTTTTCATGCAAGCATGAAAAAGATAATGCTAGCATGAGTAATAAGAGGAACAAGATCCTCTCCCGGCACCTGTTTACACCAGAACGAACATGCACTGAAAATTAACGCCCCCAATAAAAGAGGGCCCTGAGAAATACCACAATAGCCAAGAAGTACTCTCAAGATAAAAGCGTTAACCCCACACAGGAGTGCCAAAGGAAAGACTAAAAGAAAAAGAAGGAACTCGGCAAACACTGGCCTCGCCTGTTTACCAAAAACATCGCCTCTTGCACTTAGACATATAAGAGGTCCCGCCTGCCCTGTGACTTAGTAGTTTAACGGCCGCGGTATTTTGACCGTGCGAAGGTAGCGTAATCACTTGTCTTTTAAATGAAGACCTGTATGAATGGCATAACGAGGGCTAAGCTGTCTCCTTTTTCCAGTCAATGAAATTAATCTCCCCGTGCAGAAGCGGGGATTTATACATAAGACGAGAAGACCCTATGGAGCTTCAGACAAAAGGCAGACCACATTAAAATAACTAGATAAACAGAACAAATTAAGTGGCCCCTGTCCTTATGTTTTTGGTTGGGGCGACCGCGGGGGAACAAAAATCCCCCATGTGGAATAGGAATCTTTCCTCGAGAACAGAGCCACAGCTCTAATAAGCAGAATTTCTGACCAACAAGACCCGGCAAAGCCGATCAACGGGCCGAGTTACCCTAGGGATAACAGCGCAATCCCCTTTTAGAGCCCATATCGACAAGGGGGTTTACGACCTCGATGTTGGATCAGGACATCCTAATGGTGCAGCCGCTATTAAGGGTTCGTTTGTTCAACGATTAAAGCCCTACGTGATCTGAGTTCAGACCGGAGTAATCCAGGTCAGTTTCTATCTATGCAATGCTCTTTTCTAGTACGAAAGGACCGAAAAGAGGAGGCCAATGCCACAGGCATACCTCACCCCCACCTGCTGAATACAGCTAAAATAGGTAAAGGGACATATCCCTAATGCCTGAGAAAGAAAGGCAAGTTAAAGTGGCAGAGCCCGGAAACTATGCAAAAGGCCTAAGCCCTTTAAACAGAGGTTCAAGTCCTCTCTTTAACTATGATAACAGTTATCCTAACCCACATTCTCAACCCCCTTGCATACATTGTACCAGTCTTACTAGCTGTTGCATTCCTCACTCTTCTAGAACGAAAAGTCCTAGGCTACATACAACTACGAAAAGGCCCAAATGTGGTTGGCCCCTATGGGCTCCTCCAACCCATCGCTGATGGTGTTAAACTATTCATCAAAGAGCCTGTTCGCCCTTCCACTGCATCCCCACTACTATTCCTTATTGCCCCCATCCTCGCACTAACCCTGGCCCTAACCCTCTGAGCCCCCATCCCTCTCCCCCACCCAGTTACAGACATCAACCTAAGCATCCTGTTCATTTTAGCCTTATCAAGCCTAGCAGTCTACTCAATTCTAGGCTCAGGCTGAGCCTCCAACTCAAAGTATGCCCTCATTGGGGCCCTCCGAGCAGTTGCCCAAACAATTTCATATGAAGTAAGCTTGGGCCTAATCCTACTAAGTGCTATCATCTTCACAGGAGGCTTCACCCTGCAAACATTCAATATCACCCAGGAAAGCATTTGACTTTTATTCCCCGCCTGACCCCTTGCTGCAATATGGTACATCTCTACACTAGCAGAGACAAACCGAGCACCCTTTGACCTGACAGAAGGAGAGTCCGAGCTTGTATCTGGCTTTAATGTTGAATATGCAGGAGGCCCTTTTACACTATTTTTCCTTGCAGAATATGCTAACATTCTCTTAATGAACACACTTTCTGCAACCTTGTTTCTTGGTGCCTCCCACCTTCCCCACCTCCCAGAGCTAACGTCAATTAACCTAATAGCTAAAGCTGCCTTCCTCTCAGTACTTTTTCTCTGAGTACGAGCCTCCTACCCTCGGTTCCGTTATGACCAACTCATGCACCTAATCTGAAAAAACTTCCTCCCCTTAACACTAGCCCTTGTTATCTGACACCTGGCCCTTCCACTCGCCCTTGCAGGCCTACCCCCTCAAGGCTAACATGGAGCCGTGCCTGAAATAAAGGACCACTTTGATAGAGTGAATAATGGGGGTTAAAGTCCCCCCGACTCCTTAGAAAGAAGGGACTCGAACCCTACCTGAAGAGATCAAAACTCTTAGTGCTTCCACTACACCACTTCCTAGCAAGGTCAGCTAAATTAAGCTTTTGGGCCCATACCCCAAACATGTTGGTTAAAATCCTTCCCTTGCTAATGAACCCCTACATTATAGCATTTCTTTACCTTTGCCTCATCCTAGGTACCACAATTACTGTTTCTAGCTCCCACTGGCTTCTAGCATGAATAGGACTAGAAATCAATACTCTAGCCATTATTCCACTGATAGCACAAAACCACCACCCCCGGGCCACAGAAGCAGCTACAAAATACTTTCTAACTCAGGCTACTGCTGCAGCCACACTACTATTTGCAAGCATTACTAATGCCTGACTAACAGGACAATGAGACATTAAACTCATGACTCACCCAATCCCTACAACTATGATTCTACTTGCACTCTCTCTTAAAATTGGTCTTGCCCCCCTACACACCTGGCTACCAGAGGTCCTCCAAGGACTTGACTTGCTAACAGGACTCATTCTATCCACCTGACAGAAACTTGCACCCTTCAGCCTCCTGCTACAAATCCCTGCCTATAGCCAAGACCTGTTAATTCTTATAGGACTGGCCTCCACACTGGTTGGAGGGTGGGGCGGCCTCAATCAAACACAACTACGAAAGATCCTTGCATACTCATCAATTGCACACCTGGGGTGAATACTTATTATCATCCAATTTTCCCCTTCACTGACCCTTCTGGCCCTCATTACATATCTGGTCATAACTACATCAACATTCCTTATCCTAAACTTTAATAACTCAAAGAACATTAATGCTCTTGCAACATCCTGAGCAAAAGCACCCCTAATAACAGCAATAACCCCAATCTTGCTACTCTCCTTAGGCGGCCTCCCCCCAATGACAGGTTTTATACCAAAGTGACTAATCCTACAAGAACTAACAAAGCAACAACTACCCATAACAGCTGTAATTGCAGCCCTGACAGCCTTACTCAGCCTTTACTTCTACCTACGACTATCATATGCAATAACACTTACAATCACACCAAACAACTTAGCAGGAACAACCCTATGACGGCTGCACCCATCCCACCCCTCCCTCATTCTTTCCTCAGCCACACTCATAGCAATCCTCCTCCTTCCACTAACCCCAGCAGTGACAGCCCTCCTCAACCCCTAAGAGAGGCTTAGGATAGCACAAGACCAAAGGCCTTCAAAGCCTTAAGCGGGAGTGAAAATCTCCCAGCCCCTGAATAAGACTTGCAGGACACTAACCCACATCTTCTGCATGCAAAACAGACACTTTAATTAAGCTAAAGCCTTACTAGATGGGAAGGCCTCGATCCTACAAACTCTTAGTTAACAGCTAAGTGCCCTAACCAGCGAGCATCCATCTACTTTCCCCCGCCTGCCAAAGACAAAGGCGGGGGAAAGCCCCGGCAGACCTTACTCTGCAACTTAAGATTTGCAATCTAATATGTAGAACACCTCAAGGCTTGGTAAAAAGAGGACTCAAACCTCTGTTCATGGGGCTACAACCCACCACTTAAACGCTCAGCCATTTTACCTGTGGCAATCACACGCTGATTTTTCTCGACCAACCATAAAGACATTGGCACCCTATACCTTGTTTTCGGTGCCTGAGCAGGAATAGTAGGAACTGCCCTAAGCCTACTCATCCGAGCTGAACTAAGTCAACCTGGGGCTCTTCTAGGGGACGACCAAATTTACAATGTAATTGTTACTGCACATGCCTTTGTAATAATTTTCTTTATAGTAATGCCAATCATGATTGGAGGCTTTGGGAACTGACTTATCCCGCTAATGATCGGTGCCCCAGATATGGCCTTCCCCCGAATGAACAACATAAGCTTTTGACTCCTCCCCCCTTCATTCCTACTCCTCCTGGCATCTTCGGGTGTTGAAGCAGGGGCTGGGACTGGCTGAACAGTATACCCCCCTCTAGCAGGAAACCTGGCCCATGCAGGGGCTTCTGTTGATCTAACTATTTTCTCCCTCCACCTAGCAGGTATTTCATCAATTCTTGGTGCAATTAATTTCATTACAACTATTCTAAACATGAAACCTCCTGCGATTTCACAGTATCAAACCCCTCTGTTCGTCTGAGCTGTTCTTATTACAGCAGTCCTGCTACTTCTTTCTCTCCCAGTTCTTGCAGCTGGCATTACAATGCTACTGACGGACCGGAACCTCAATACAACCTTCTTTGACCCCTCAGGAGGAGGTGACCCAATTCTCTACCAACATTTATTCTGATTCTTTGGCCACCCCGAAGTTTATATTCTTATCCTACCAGGATTTGGAATAATCTCCCACATTGTTGCATACTATGCAGGCAAAAAAGAACCATTTGGTTACATGGGAATAGTATGGGCTATGATGGCCATTGGTCTGCTTGGTTTCATTGTATGAGCCCACCACATGTTTACTGTAGGAATAGATGTGGACACACGAGCATACTTTACATCAGCAACAATAATTATTGCTATTCCAACTGGTGTAAAGGTGTTTAGCTGACTTGCCACCCTTCATGGAGGGGCCATCAAATGAGAAACCCCTCTCTTATGATCCCTTGGGTTTATCTTCCTTTTCACTGTAGGAGGTCTAACAGGTATTGTTCTAGCCAACTCATCACTTGATATTATACTACATGACACTTACTATGTAGTCGCCCACTTCCACTATGTTCTGTCTATGGGAGCAGTATTCGCTATCATAGCAGGCTTTGTTCACTGATTCCCCCTTCTCTCAGGCTACACCCTGCACAGCACATGATCAAAAATTCACTTTGGTGTAATATTTGTAGGTGTAAACCTGACCTTCTTCCCGCAACACTTCCTAGGGCTAGCAGGCATGCCACGACGGTACTCAGACTATCCAGATGCCTACACCCTTTGAAACACAGTTTCATCTCTAGGCTCCCTAATCTCACTCACTGCTGTCATCATGTTCCTGTTTATTATCTGAGAAGCATTTGCTGCTAAACGTGTAGTGTCAGGAGTCGAACTCACAGCCACAAACATTGAATGACTACATGGCTGCCCTCCACCCTACCACACATTCGAGGAGCCCGCCTTTGTTCAAGTTCAACAAGCCCACTAACGAGAAAGGGAGGACTCGAACCCCCATAAACTGGTTTCAAGCCAGCCACAAAACCCTTCTGTCACTTTCTTAATAAGATGCTAGTATAGCTGACAATACACTGCTTTGTCAAGGCAGAATCGTGGGTTAAACCCCCACGTATCTTAACTTAATGGCCCACCCCTCACAATTAGGTTTCCAAGATGCAGCATCACCCGTTATAGAAGAACTTCTTCACTTCCATGATCATGCCCTAATAATTGTCTTTCTTATTAGCACCCTTGTTCTTTACATTATTGTGGCAATAGTCTCCACACGCCTCACAAATATATACATTCTAGATTCCCAAGAAATTGAAATCATCTGAACAATCCTTCCTGCAATCATTCTTATTTTAATTGCCCTTCCCTCCCTACGAATTCTCTACCTTATGGACGAAATTAACAACCCCCACCTAACAGTTAAAGCAATTGGACACCAATGATACTGAAGCTATGAATATACTGACTACCAAGAAATTGCCTTTGACTCGTACATAGTCCCCACACAAGACTTAGCACCAGGACAATTCCGCCTACTAGAAGTAGACCACCGAATGGTTGTCCCTACAGAAGCCCCAGTTCGAGTGCTAGTCACAGCAGAAGATGTCCTACACTCATGAGCAGTGCCTGCCCTAGGGGTAAAAATAGATGCAGTCCCAGGACGACTTAACCAAACAGCCTTTATTGCCTCCCGCCCTGGAGTTTTCTATGGGCAATGCTCAGAAATCTGTGGTGCAAATCACAGCTTCATACCTATCGTAGTAGAAGCAGTACCTCTAAAATACTTCCAAGACTGATCAACACTAATACTTGAAGATGCCTCACTAAGAAGCTAAACAGGGCTATAGCGTCAGCCTTTTAAGCTGAAGATTGGTGCCCCCCAACCACCCTTAGTGACATGCCTCAGTTAAACCCCGCCCCTTGGTTTGCCATCTTAGTCTTCTCTTGACTTGTTTTCCTAACAATTGTTGTACCAAAAGTTCTTAACTACATCTTCCCCAATGAACCTACACCCCAAAGCACTCAAATCCCCAAAACAGACCCCTGAACCTGACCATGATAACAAGCTTCTTTGACCAATTTATAAGCCCCACCTATTTAGGAATCCCCCTCATGGGCCTTGCTTTTGTCCTGCCCTGACTGCTATTTCCATCACCTGCCCCCCGATGAATTAACAACCGCTTCCTCACCCTTCAAGGATGATTCATCAACCGATTCACATCACAACTCCTATCCCCCATAAATGTAGGAGGTCACAACTGAGCACTTATTTTGGCCTCATTAATAACATTCCTACTCTCCCTAAATATGCTAGGTCTTCTACCCTATACATTCACACCAACCACCCAACTATCCTTAAACATAGGACTTGCAGTTCCTCTGTGACTTGCCACTGTCATTATTGGCCTACGAAATCAACCAACAGCTGCCCTTGGCCACCTACTACCAGAAGGCACCCCAGTACCCCTCATCCCAGTACTAATTATTATTGAAACAATTAGCCTGTTTATCCGACCCCTTGCACTTGGGGTGCGACTGACAGCCAACCTGACAGCAGGCCACCTACTAATGCAACTAATTGCAACAGCAGCCTTTGTACTAGTACCAATAATGCCAACAGTAGCCCTTCTCACTTCTATTGTTCTCCTCCTCCTTACAATCCTGGAAGTTGCTGTTGCCATAATTCAAGCATATGTCTTCGTCCTTCTCCTAAGCCTCTATCTACAAGAAAATGTTTATGGCCCACCAAGCACATGCATACCATATAGTAGACCCTAGCCCATGACCCCTAACAGGAGCAGTTGCTGCTCTTCTAATAACCTCCGGCCTTGCCATTTGATTCCACTACAACAAAGTCTCCCTAATAGTACTAGGAACCATCCTTCTACTACTGACAATGTACCAATGATGACGAGACATCGTCCGAGAGGGCACATATCAAGGTCACCACACCCCTCCTGTCCAAAAAGGACTTCGATATGGCATAATCTTGTTTATCACATCAGAAGTATTCTTTTTCCTTGGCTTTTTCTGAGCTTTCTTCCACTCCAGCCTAGCCCCCACACCCGAAATTGGAGGATGCTGACCCCCAACAGGCATTACTCCACTAGACCCCTTTGGAGTCCCCCTACTTAACACTGCAGTCCTCCTAGCCTCAGGGGTTACAGTAACATGAGCTCACCACAGCATTATAGAGGGTGAACGAAAACAAGCCATCCAAGGACTTGCTTTAACTATTCTACTAGGCTGCTACTTCACCTTCCTACAAGCACTGGAATACTATGAAGCCCCCTTCACAATTGCAGACGGAGTTTATGGGTCAACTTTCTTTGTAGCCACAGGCTTCCATGGCCTCCATGTCATTATTGGAACTTCCTTCCTTGCTGTCTGCCTTCTTCGACAAATCAACTACCACTTTACAATAGAACACCACTTTGGCTTTGAGGCAGCAGCTTGATACTGACACTTTGTTGATGTAGTCTGACTATTCCTTTATATCTCTATCTACTGATGAGGATCCTATCTTTCTAGTACTAACGTGAGTATTAGTGACTTCCAATCACCAGGTCTTGGTTAAAATCCAAGGAAAGATAATGAATCTAATTATGACAGTGATTTTTATTGCCATTGCTCTCTCCACCATTCTAGCAGTTGTCTCCTTCTGACTGCCCCTAATTACACCAGATCAAGAAAAACTATCACCCTATGAATGTGGATTTGACCCCATCGGCTCAGCCCGTCTACCTTTCTCAATACGGTTCTTTCTAGTCGCAATTTTATTTCTTCTATTTGATCTTGAAATTGCATTACTTCTCCCTCTACCCTGAGGAGATCAGCTCCCAGACCCAACAACCACATTCTTCTGGGCAACTCTTGTGCTAGTACTACTTACCCTTGGCCTAATCTATGAATGACTACAAGGCGGGCTCGAATGAGCTGAATAGGCAATTATTTTAATTAAAATATTTGATTTCGGCTCAAAAGCTCGTGGTTAAAGTCCACAATTGCCTAATGACCCCCACACAATTCACATCTTCCCTAACCTTTTTAATAGCTTTAGCAGGTCTTACATTTTACCGGACCCATCTTCTCTCAGCCCTACTATGCCTAGAAGCAATGATACTTTCCCTGTTTGTAGCCCTTTCAGCATGAACCATACACCTCGACATATCAAGCTTCTCAGCCTCCCCCCTGCTCCTTCTCGCATTTTCTGCATGTGAAGCCAGTGCAGGGCTAGCCCTACTAGTAGCCACTGCTCGCACACACGGCACAGATCACATACAAAGCCTAAACCTCCTAAAATGCTAAAAATCCTGATTCCAACAATTATGCTAGTGCCCACCACTTGGCTTGCCCCAAGTAAAATAGTCTGACCAACAGCTCTAATACACAGCCTAATTATTGCTTTCATTAGCCTTTCCTGATTACACAGCTCAGGAGACACAGGATGGTCATCCCTAAACCACTTTATAGCTCTTGACCCGCTTTCTTCTCCTCTTTTAGTCCTAACCTGCTGACTCCTCCCACTAATAATTCTAGCCAGCCAGAGCCACACAGCTGGGGAACCAGAAAACCGCCAACGAATATACATCTCACTTCTGACTTCACTACAAATCTTCCTCATCATAGCCTTCTCAGCAACAGAAGTTATCTTATTCTACATTATATTTGAAGCAACACTTGTCCCCACCCTTCTGTTAATTACCCGATGAGGCAACCAAGCAGAACGCCTAAATGCAGGAACATACTTCTTATTCTACACCCTTGCAGGCTCTCTCCCCCTCCTTGTTGCACTACTTCTTCTTCAAAACACCACAGGCACACTATCTCTCTTAACCCTTCAATATGCCCCAGCACTGCCAATATTAACAACAGGGGACAAAATTTGATGAGCAGGCTGCTTACTAGCCTTCCTAGTAAAAATACCCCTATATGGCATGCACCTTTGACTTCCAAAAGCCCATGTAGAAGCACCCATCGCAGGCTCAATAGTCCTTGCAGCCGTACTTCTGAAACTAGGGGGCTATGGAATGATACGAATAATGATTGTACTCGAGCCACTTACTAAAGAACTAAGCTACCCTTTTATTGTCCTTGCATTATGAGGAGTAGTCATAACTGGCTCAATCTGCTTACGACAAACAGACCTCAAATCTCTAATTGCCTACTCATCTGTAGGACACATAGGCCTTGTTGCTGGGGGAATCCTAATCCAGACACCATGAGGATTCACAGGAGCTTTAATCCTTATAATTGCCCACGGGTTGACATCTTCTGCCCTATTCTGCCTTGCCAACACTAACTATGAACGAACCCACACTCGTACAATAATCCTTGCCCGAGGCATACAAATTGCTTTACCACTTATAACAACCTGATGATTCATTGCAAGCCTGGCAAACCTTGCACTCCCCCCTCTCCCAAACCTGATGGGAGAACTAATAATTATTACATCTCTCTTCAACTGATCCTGGGCCACAATTGCCCTCACAGGTGCTGGCACATTAATTACTGCAGGCTACTCTCTGTATATATTCCTTATAACACAACGAGGCCCAATCCCCCAGCATATTATTGCCCTTGACCCTTCACACACCCGAGAACACCTGCTCCTTGCACTCCACCTTCTCCCCCTTCTTCTCCTAATTTCAAAACCAGAGCTGATCTGAGGGTGAACATTCTGTAGACATAGTTTAACAAAAATATTAGATTGTGATTCTAAAGACAGAGGTTAAAACCCTCTTGTCCACCGAGAGAGGCTTGCAAGCAACGAAGACTGCTAACCCTCGTACCCTCGGTTGAATTCCGGAGCTCCCTCACATTGCTTTTAAAGGATAACAGCTCATCCATTGGTCTTAGGAACCAAAAACTCTTGGTGCAAATCCAAGTAAAAGCTATGCACCCTACACCACTAATAATAACCTCAAGCCTGCTTATTATTTTTGCCCTACTAGCCTACCCTCTTCTCACCACCTTTTCCCCAAATCCCAAACCAGCTAACTGAGCTGAAACCCATGTAAAAACAGCAGTTAAACTTGCATTCTTTGTGAGTCTCCTTCCTCTATTCCTTTTTATTACAGAAGGGGCTGAAACTGTCATCACTAACTGAACCTGAATAAATACACTGATCTTTGACATCAACATCAGCCTAAAATTTGACTTCTACTCCCTCATTTTTACCCCTGTAGCACTATATGTCACCTGATCAATTCTAGAATTTGCTCTATGGTACATACACTCAGACCCATACATAAATCGCTTCTTCAAATATCTCCTGACCTTCCTCATTGCCATGATTATCCTTGTAACAGCCAACAATATGTTCCAAATCTTTATTGGATGAGAAGGTGTAGGCATTATATCGTTCCTCCTTATTGGCTGATGATACGGCCGGGCAGATGCAAATACAGCAGCACTACAAGCAGTCCTATACAACCGAGTAGGGGACATTGGACTTATCTTTGCCATAGCCTGAATAGCAACTAACCTTAACTCCTGAGAATTTCAGCAAATTTTCCTAACCACACAGAGCATGGACCTCACCTACCCCTTACTAGGCCTCATTCTGGCTGCCACAGGAAAATCTGCTCAATTTGGACTCCACCCATGGCTTCCATCAGCCATGGAGGGTCCTACGCCGGTATCTGCCCTACTTCATTCAAGCACAATAGTTGTTGCTGGAATTTTTCTCCTCATCCGAATAAGCCCCCTTATAGACAACAACCCTTTGATTCTAACCACATGCTTATGTTTAGGAGCCCTGACCACCCTTTTCACAGCAACCTGTGCTTTAACCCAAAATGATATTAAAAAAATTGTTGCCTTCTCAACCTCAAGCCAGCTAGGCCTGATAATAGTTACAATTGGACTAAATCAACCCCATCTTGCCTTCCTCCACATCTGCACCCATGCCTTCTTCAAGGCTATGCTCTTCCTATGTTCAGGGTCCATCATCCACAGCCTAAATGATGAACAAGACATCCGTAAAATGGGAGGAATACACCACCTTGCCCCGTTTACCTCCTCTTGCCTAACAATTGGCAGCCTTGCACTAACAGGCACCCCTTTCCTTGCTGGCTTCTTCTCCAAAGATGCAATCATTGAAGCCCTAAATACCTCCCATATCAATGCCTGAGCCCTTATCCTAACCCTAATTGCCACCTCCTTCACTGCCATCTACAGCCTGCGTGTTGTATTCTTTGTCTCTATGGGCCACCCTCGCTTTAACTCCCTTTCCCCAATTAATGAAAACGACCCACATGTTATCAACCCTATCAAACGGCTTGCATGAGGAAGCATTTTAGCTGGACTTATTATCACCTCGAACATTATTCTCCCAAAAACCCCTGTTATAACAATACCCTCCTCCCTAAAACTTGCAGCACTTATTGTAACAGTCATCGGCCTTCTAACAGCCCTAGAACTTGCCAGCCTAACTGCCAAACAATACACCCCCCACCCTACCCTACCATTACACCACTTCTCAAACATACTTGGATTCTTCCCAGCAATCATCCATCGCCTCCCCCCAAAAATAAATCTTCTTCTGGGCCAATATATTGCATCTCAAATAGTAGACCAGACATGGCTAGAAAAATCCGGACCAAAAGCCATCTACACAACCAACCTCCCTCTCATTTCAACTACAAGCAACCTACAGCAAGGTATGATTAAAACTTTCCTTGCTCTCTTCTTCCTGACCTTTGCACTAGCACTACTCCTTCTAAAAGCCTAAACTGCCCGAAGTGCCCCTCGACTAGACCCCCGACACACTTCTAAAACCACAAACAAAGTCAAGAGGAGGGTTCAGGCAGCAATTACCAGCATTCCACCCCCTGAAAGGTACAACCCTGCCACCCCAGTCATATCTGCCCGCACCAAGGAAAACATCCCAGCATCACCCCCTTCTAGAGATAGCCCCACACCTTCACCAAACATGTAATACCAAATAGAAGCCCCTGCCACTAAAACATAAACTGCCACCTTTCACCCAACTTCACGACTCCCCAGCGTTTCTGGGTAGGGGTCAGCAGCCAATGCTGCTGAGTATGCAAATACTACTAACATCCCCCCAAGATAAATCAAGAACAAAACCAGTGCTAAAAAAGAAGCACCTTGGACAACTAACAACCCACAGCTCATCCCTGCCATACACACAACCCCCAGTGCTGCAAACTGTGGCCCAATATTAGATGCAACCCCAACAGCCCCTGCAACAATGCAAAGCATAAACAGAAAAACAATAAGACTCATTATTCCTGCCAGGATTTTAACCAGGACTAATGGCTTGAAAAACCACCGTTGTTATTCAACTACAGGAAACCTTAATGACTAGCCTACGAAAAACCCACCCCTTACTTAAAATTGCAAATGACGCACTAGTAGACCTACCTGCCCCCTCAAACATTTCTGCATGATGAAACTTTGGCTCCCTTCTGGGCCTTTGCCTAATTGCTCAAATTGTGACAGGACTTTTCCTTGCAATACATTATACCTCTGATATTGCCACAGCCTTCTCATCTGTTGCACACATCTGCCGTGATGTTAACTTTGGCTGAATAATTCGAAACATACATGCCAATGGAGCCTCATTCTTCTTCATCTGTATTTACCTTCACATTGGACGAGGCCTTTACTATGGTTCTTACCTTTATAAAGAAACATGAAACATTGGAGTTGTACTCCTACTGTTAGTAATAATAACTGCCTTTGTGGGCTATGTTCTACCCTGAGGACAAATGTCTTTCTGAGGTGCAACAGTAATTACTAACCTCCTTTCTGCTGTCCCTTATGTAGGAAATACACTTGTGCAATGGATTTGAGGGGGCTTTTCAGTAGATAATGCAACACTTACACGATTTTTTGCCTTCCACTTCCTCTTCCCCTTTGTTATCCTTGCTGTAACCATCCTACACCTCCTTTTCCTACATGAAACAGGATCTAACAACCCTGCTGGCTTAAACTCAGATGCCGACAAAATCCCGTTTCACCCCTACTTCTCCTATAAAGACCTCCTTGGCTTTGCCATCATACTACTTGCACTAACATGTCTTGCTCTATTCTCCCCTAACTACCTGGGAGATCCTGACAACTTCACCCCTGCAAACCCCCTAGTCACACCCCCACACATTAAACCAGAGTGGTACTTCCTATTTGCTTATGCCATCCTGCGATCCATTCCAAACAAGCTTGGAGGAGTACTAGCTCTTCTTGCATCTATCCTTGTACTAATACTTGTACCCTTCCTCCACACCTCCAAACAACGAAGTTTAACCTTCCGCCCACTCTCACAATTCGTCTTCTGAACCCTAGTTGCAGATGTTATTATTCTTACATGAATTGGAGGGATACCAGTTGAACACCCATACATTATTATTGGACAAATTGCATCCTTCCTATACTTTTCCATCTTCCTAGGCCTTTTCCCATTAACAGGATGACTAGAAAATAAACTCCTTCAAACTGCATGCAACAGTAGCTCAGCGCCAGAGCGCCGGTCTTGTAAGCCGGCCGCCGGAGGTTAAAATCCTCCCTGCTGCTCAAAGAAGGGAGATTCTAACTCCCACCCCTAGCTCCCAAAGCTAGCATTCTAAATTTAACTATTCTTTGCTCAAATACATATATGTATTTACCCCATATATATATATCAAACATATCAATAATGCTTTAGGACATAGCTATGTATAATCCTCATTAATAGGCTTTGGACATTCATTCATCAACAATTCATCAAGATTTACAGAATGCACCAAATCAAGACTAACACAATTGCACACTAATAGAAATTACCCAACTAAATAACCACACATCAAACTAAGACCTAACACCCAGTTTTAAGCAAACATATATAACAGGTTCCCCCCCTCTGCTTTGGAAAATCCGACACGGACAAGGAAGACATTTTAGTCAAGCTACGTACCTTCGTTTAATGAAAGTGAGGGACAAGTATTCGTGGGGGTTTCACACAGTGAATTATTCCTGGCATTTGGTTCCTACTTCAGGGCCATTTATTGATATTATTCCCCACACTTTCATCGACGCTTGCATAAGTTGTTGGTGGAGTACTAATTAACCGTGACCCCACATGCCGGGCATTCTTTCTAATGGACATGGTTATTTTTTTTTGTCCTCCTTTCATTTGGCATTTCACAGTGCAGCGCTAAGGTTAACTGACAAGGGTGTACATTTTTCTTGCTTATAGTGTGATCTTTTCATGGTTTAAGATTTATTTAGAAGAATTGCATAACTGATTTCATGAGCATAAATAGTTAGTGACTTCTCCTAACATAGCTAAGAAGTGCCCCCCTCGGTTTTTGCGGGTAAAACCCCCCTACCCCCCTAAACTCGTAAGCTAGTATTTATCCTGAAAACCCCCCGGAAACAGGAAAGCCTCGATTTAGGTATTTACCCCTCCCATAATGTATCTATTTACATTATTAAAATAATATTTTT